TCCGAGCCCTTCTCGTTTCGCCCCGTCGTAGCAAACCTACATGTTCGCAAGATCGTAAGGTCGGGTGATTCTGTTGGTTCCAACCCTTACGCTTTTTGCTTTTGTCCACTTGCTTCACGTACTCCAGTCAAGAGCTTGAACCCTTAACGGAGCTTTGTCGCGGTAAAAGCTTATTCGTTTAGATACCCTACAGCAAGGACAAGTAGGTTAATAGCTTACCTACGATCTTTCTATTGCTTTCCTTATATATGATAATATAGAAAGCCATTCCAATGGAGAAAATATCATCTCCTATCTATTAAGGGGCAGGATAGCTACATTTATTAACAGATAAACTTCCACCCGGCCTACAACTCCTGAGTGGCAGTGCAGCTGTTCCTTCTTTCTGATTCTTAGAGTTCTGAGGCTCCTCTAGTCGACAGAGAGTAGGACAAATAGAATAAGAATGTGTACTTACCGCCGAGGTCTTCGGGGTCGAAGGACTTTTCTTTGTCCATGAGAAAGGGATACCGTCAGCGAATGAAGGCTGGAGATGGGGGGAGAGGAAAAAAGCTTCGCTTTCTCAGGTGATCCTTCTTGGTCAACTGAATAGTCACTTATCAACAGAAAGGGCATGGCTTTAGCCTCGTATAGCTACAAAGAAAGAGTCGGATTTGAAACTGGTCGGTTACTTTCCCCATGCACCGGTTGGTTGTAGCTACTCTGTTCCCACGCTTTACCGGTTGGCGTGTTCCTTCGCTTCCCCCTTTTTCATTCACAGGCTAATCCCATTTTTGGGGCTATAGCCCATAGCGCAGTGGCCTTTCCTATACCTCCAGAGGGGTTCTTTGGTTGGTAAAGAGTCTTTTTGACCTTTACTGCCTACGGCTGAAGTATAAAAAAAACCTTCCTTTTTTTGCAAGGAAGGGGGTTCCAGATGCAATGGTTTGGTTGATAAGCCAGCCCACTTTGTTGATAGCTCCTTTTCTTTAAGGTATCTAAGGTAGTAAGCGGTTAATAAAAGGGATGCCTCTTTCGCCGTATCTGCTGAAGACAGATCATAGGGGGGTGAGTACACCTCTTCGACTAATGGCCGAGACAAGTCTTTAGAGGACTGTACTAGAGGAATCCACTTTTAGAGCGACTCTTGTAACGACGGATCCCTCTTTCGGCACAGGTTTGAGTGGAATTGTCGGATCGTGCCACGCATCTTTCGATGAGGAAGCGAGAAATGGATCATCATCAACCCCTTACTTTTGGGAAGTCTTTCCACGCTGGTACGAAGTGGGCCTCTTATGAAGCAATCTACCCAGTTGACGACTAACTTCATTGGATTTACCAGTTTGATATAGAGAAATGGGCACGAGATGTCTTAGTGGGACCCCCTCAACATGACCGTCAGTCTCGTGAGAAGATAGGAAGACAAATGTCATAAGAAAGAGATATTCAACCCCGGGTGGAACAAACTCAGTCTTCCAGGCTAGGCACCTCCGAAGTGACTTCTGATCACAAAGTTGCATACATCAGGACGGAAAGCGCGTACTTGGCCCGTCCAACCCCAACCCCTAGATAGACACTCCGTTTAGCTGATGAATTGAGTAGGTGCGACCCTCGTAGAGTACCATTTCTTTATGGAAGAATGGAAGATCCTGTAGATCCGGTACCAAAAGAATCGTTACGACGTTATGAGCGGGCCTATATCAGGTTGGCACAGACTCTTTCGTATCATGGAACCCCCGCCTCCTAGATCCCATCGATCAGTGAAAAGTAACTCCTCGGCAGAGGAAGGTTCAATCTTTTTTGTTATAATAACAGCAGCCTCATCATTATCATTCGCCGGGCCGCACTGGGCAAACTTCCTCATAGAAAAAGGAGGGCGAAGCCCCTAAGCGAGTTGTGAAAGGCCCCTTCCATCCTTATTACTATTACTTTGGAATAGATCAGCCCACCGGGATCAAAAAGATGTACTTGGCTTATCTACTTAACTTTTCGTTCCCTTTTTCCTGTTGGCCGACGGCAGTTGCTCTTAGGTTGAGCGAATATCATAGTTATAGTATCGTGATTCCCTTTCTCCCCTATCTACTAGGGGGAATACTTTTTTAATAAAGTCAAAGGAAAGGCCCCTCTCAGAATGAGAAAGTAGAAGGTAAAGAGTACCTGACGTGGTAATACATATACAGGGCCCTGTCCTTAATAATAGTAGGTCTCATCCCTTCACGAAATAGCGTAATATAATAAGGCAGCACCTCGTGGCTCATGTTCGCAAGTCAAGTAAAGGCTTTGATTGATAGAGAATATAGGTTCTCTGGCCTAACAGCCAAGGCAGCTTCGGCTTCGGGATAAATAGTTTTTAGTTCTGCTATTATCTATCCCATTTTTTTGGTTAAATGACATATAGCTAGTTCCATTAGATTGGTTCTTTTTTGTTGGAGGGGAAAGTCCTCCAATGGGTAGCGAAGCGAGTTCTCGCCTATGATGGCGAATAACTCTTCTTTTGGAAGACGGGTGACTGTCCGTCGGAGTTCTCCTGCCTCCATAGGGATGGTCACACTTTGATTATCTAATTCTTAGATTTCCACTTCGAAAGTTTCATTCTACTTTTTAGCTGTATTCTTGCGTTTAAGCCATTGCATTGGGTTTTCTGCATGTTGAACTTGAAGTTTCTTATTCCAAATCTTCTTCTTCAATGTTCTCTTTCTGCTTCTTGAAAGCTAAGGATAGCAGCTAAGTCAAGGATAAGACTTTATTCGCGGTGGATTTCAAAATCATCCAATCTTTCTTCGGTTTCATAGATAGTTCAAAAGAAATGAAGCTAGCCTTCTCAATCTCATAAGAGAAGACTGACCAACCAATCCAGATAAAGAAGGAGCTATTTTGTCTTAAAGCTGAAGGGGAGAATCCCTACTTCAGACTCATTCTTGCTTGCAAATTCACTGGGTCAATTGGACTTATATCTACCTGAAACTGATCCGCCAATTGAGACAAGTAGCGGACAGCCGCGACATCACTGACTTAAAGAGGCAACCGGCGGCGGGCGAGTAGTTGGGATGAAAGTAGAAGGTCTACAAGGCGAATATAGCTACTTTCAGACTCCCATACGACGCAAATGTGGACCTTGAAAGGCACACTCTTCTTAGTGATTCATGTCATTTGACCGGGGATTGGCCACTCAATAATGCTCAAAAAGCATCGAATTCAGACTTGCACGGGATAGCTAAAAAGGAAATGACCGTGGGCGTCTACCAAGCATGAGAGCATCCCTCCTCGCCAACTAGTTGTTTATCAGGGAGAGCATCAATTCAATTAAGGGCCTTCCCTATCTGCTCCCAATGGTAAAAGAAGAGAGAGTCTCTCACCCCTGTTTGTCAACGAACCCATCCGTTGAAGAATCCCCCGGGGCGGAGCCCCCTTTCTCGCAAAATGAATCTATTGCCTCTCTGTATTTGTGGTTCCCTTATTCTTCCACTCCTACTGCGCCTGTGCCATGAAGCTCTTCGCCATCTTTGATAAAGTCATAGTGAATTTATCCCCTTCCGGGTGCACCTCTTCCCTCGCTTGATCGAGAAAGAAGGTCTCCTACCATACCCGCTATAAAATAAAGTCAGCATCCATAACCCCAAATGCTACAGGCAATGAAATTCTTTGATTTGGCCATTTACGATCGAACAACCTAGGAACAAGTTGTAGCCTACATAACCTACCCACCAGACCAAGGTAAGAAGGTATCAGATCGATGTAGTTCTTGACCCCTTTTGTTAAACCAGTTCCTGTACTAAACTCGACTTATATAGTCAAGTAGTCTGGTGGAATACGCCCTACTCCCCTTGAAATTTCGCTCGCATTTCCATAAAAAAAGTACTTTTCTGGTTCGTCAGCTACTAGAATTGGCTATTGGACCCGAATGAGGCCGCTTGGCAAAAAAGAGAAAAAAAAAGCTATGAACCCTGCTTACTCAGCTGCACAAGATCATGCTGCGTTCATCTCTGTATGAAATTCGAATGCTGGACGAGGAAGAAGATCCGCCGGTCGTAGAATAGGAAACCCTAAAAAGTTCGGCCGAGGACGAGGTCATAAGCAAGTGACCTGCCATTGAAAGAGGGGACACGGCAATTTCAAGCTGCAGCAAGCTAAAGCAACTCCCACTTCTTCATAGTCCATTCTACTCGTATGGATCGGTATCAATTTCAAAGGATGTCCTAACTTGTCGCAGCCATTAATTTAATAATGTAAGTGCATAGGCCTATACGTCAGCCGGATCCCAGGCTCCAGGGCCCATCTCTGTCATATTGGCAAGCCAAAGAAGTCATTCATTGGGGTCAAAGCACAAGGCAGGGGATGGGTCTACTCTAAACGACAAAGATTAACGTACTGCTTCGAGCCCGCTCACACACTCATTGAGCTAAAAACCGGTAGGCGGGCTGTACAATGATCTTTTCTGATGGGACGAGTCGGTTTCAGAACTGCTCCTTTCTCTGTGGCTTTGAGAACTGCTCGTTGCTCTGTGGCCCGCTTATCAATCTTATGTGGTTTGGTTCACAGGAATAGAAAGGAATGCTGCCACTCCAACTTAGGTTTTAGGGTTACAGACGGATCAGCATCCTAGGGCATGGGTCAATTGATAACAAAAAACACGCACCTTATCCGTCACGAGTTACCTTAATTTAAGAATATAAAGAATCTATTTCCGACACAAGACTCCGGACGAGTCTTCTTAGAGTGACTTCCCCTAATATATATGACGAGCACGGGGAACGGACCTAGTAGATCACTATCGAAAGGTGAGCCGAAACCGTGGGAGTAGAAAAGAATGATTGTAGGATTAGCCCATCTGTGAGAGTATATAATAAATTATATAGGTTGGGCCGTAGAAAATAATAATATCAAGCTGTCACTCGAAAGGCTTGTCCCACTTGCCTCCCCTAAGGGCTCCCCTGATAGACTCTAATCCTGGAATATTTCCACTCTTCACTTACAGCCTGGGTAGCGGGCATATATTAACTGATCTACGATGAGTTCTACTATATTCTATAGTATTAAATAAAATGGCATACCGATACAAAAAGATCTCCTTCCGACTTCGACGAAGCAGATAGATAAAATAAGGTTGTTCCCGGGCGAAAGCTTATTAGCTTATTATGAACCTTTCTATTCCTCTTCTTTGATAGCTTTGCAGAGGAGAAAGACTGATCTTCTTATCCCCTTACCTGTCTTTGAGTGAAGTCGGGCATTTCCTTCTCTTCTTTGATCGTCGTTGCTCACGAGCCAGTTAAGATAGAATATTTTATATGAATAGGAGTCAGTGTTCAAGGCAGACGAAGAAGACAGGAAAGGATGTGAGATCAACTACTTAGAATACGACTACCCTCTGTCTTCAATTATGCTCGTTCTTCCTTTTGATTTTAAGGCATAAAGAAAGGCTGCGTCGATTAAAGAGCTCTAAGATGCTACTGAAAATGAAGAATTGAGTGCGAGAGGATGAAAGCATCAATAGAGGAATGATTCTCTATGTTTACTTTAACTTCAACTAGTCGGCATAGGGGACTGACTTTTCTTATCTCTCTTTATTGGACGACTCTATAGGTTCAATTAATGTTCATTAAGAAGGAACTCAAGTAGAAATGCATTTGATCAAAAGCTTCGGACTTACTTGGCAGTAGGGGCAGGTCTTTCAGAGCCTAGCCAGGAATGAGAGCTGAAAAGGTGTTAATCAAGAGAATACCCTGTACATGAAAAGGTATAAGAATAGACTCTTTGCTTGAATGGCTTGTTTGCACATTCATTCCGTCACATCTCCATGGATTGAATAGAGGGATTGCCAAGATCAAGGTCACTTCTAAGGGGTTTCGGCCGGTTTTACCTACTATTGGATTTGAACCAATGACTCTCGCCGTATGAAAGCGATACTCTAACCGCTGAGTCAAGTAGGTCAAGCTGAGTCAAGTCAGAGAAAACCCTATAAGAAAAAAAGAAAAAGCCGCGCAACCAGAGTCCCCCTTACTATACAAGGGGACAAGGGGGGCGGAGCGCTAAGAAAGAGAAAGCGTTATCACTATACGAAATGAAGCAGCGGCTAGCACGCTAAGATCAACCAATGTTCGAACGTGGAACCTTTCTTTCTCGGTCGTCTGTCTTAATAGTTGTGGATTCCGATTCCTGCTTTGAGCTTCACTCGTACGATAGGGCTTCGCTCTTTGCACACGGAGTAGCCTTTTCAGTCATGAAGAAGTGGTTTCGAGACATTTACTGAAGGCTTTTCTTCCATTCTTTATATTGTTATGTGGTAGAACCCCTGGATTAGGATCTTTTTCAGAGGTCATAGATCGTTTGCATTCCAATCCATTGGTCAAAGTAAGAATCCATACACCTTATAGCAACGGCTAGAGCTACCTTTCAAGAGACAGAGTCAGGCAAGAAGCTAAAGCTTGCCTAATGGTACGCAAAAGGGCCCTAAAAGAAGGGGAGAGGTGTGTGTAGCGAGGTCAAGATCGACTACGAAATGCAACCAATGGTAGCAGAAAAGGCCAAGCATTCCGATACGCCGTAGGGGCAGCAATCCGGTGATACAATCTGGGGCAAAGATAACAAAGAGACTCATGGGAGAGATCCATAAGGGGGACTGAAAGCGATGCGAAGCTCGGGGAGTAAAGAAAGGACTACTTGTTATTCAGAAATCTAAGCGTAGCGATAACCTGTGTGTTCGGGAACTCCTCTGTTTTTAGCTTGACGAGCGACTTTAGTTTCCGAAAAATGCATAAACCCTGGGATTTTCGTAAAAGAGGGACGAGTGGTAGGAGCCGACAAATAGTAGTGCCGGTTCAGTGAAGTCAAGTCTTTACGTCTATAGGGGCTCCCTTTAGCTACAAGTCTCTTAGTAGTAGTAGTACTTCCCTATCCTCCGGTCTACTAATTCTAGCATCCAGAGCAAAGCATCCCTAAGCTCTCTAGTTCATTACTAACCAAATCCTTGATAAAAAGCAAGGTTCGAAGACGCTCGACCAGAGGGAGAGGAGAGAAATAGTGAGACCAGTCCAATCCAAGGAGCGAAGACCTATAGAATGGGGATCGGAATTCCCAGTCCTATAAAAGCAGCTAAGCAGCCTTTCTTTAATGCAGTCAGGTAAGGACTTTGCTTGAACTTGGCAAAGGCCCTAACTACAGATCCTTGTCTCATTGATCCAAAAAGAAAGAAATAAGAATTTCATTGCCTAGGATAATACCAAGCATCACTACCATAGGGCTTTAGTGGTCAATCCTGCCACCTCCTATTTTCCCTCACGTGTCAAAACAAGTAGGGTCTCCGAGATCCTTTAACTCATCTTCTTCACGGCGATTCTTTTTCCCAAAGTCAAATGCTCCTGTACTGAGCCAAAGCTTCATGCCCTATGCCCTAGACCTAGTAGAGTTTCCAGTTCCTATTCACTCTAACTAAGGAACTTGCACTTGACTTTAAAACAAGATCTTCTGTATAGTCTAATAGCAACTCTAAATTCAATCCAGATTAAACTCTTTCAATTAGCAGCGGACTTATCTTAACCTTTATTCGAAGTAGGAAATCCTTGCACTGCTTGTTGATTTACCAAAGGCAGATGAATTGCTATCCCCGGATTCCCTCTCGGCTACCTTAACTTAACTTGCTCCCATCCTTCTTCTTCGTTCCTTTGCCTAAGCAAATCCTTGAGGTCCATCTTTTCTCGGACCAGGTCGCGCCACTGGCATGCTGGGTATCTGTTCGTAATGCTTCTTTCGATTGAATGAAGTGCCTCTGGACTCTTCTCATGAATTGGATTCGAACCCATATCTACGTACGACTTTCCCTTTAGTCGATCATGATGGGAAGATCCCACTGCCCTGGATCTCGGCACCCCTCCCACCTTTCGGCGAGATATTAGCCTTAATGAAATGAATGCGACATTACCAAAACCTAAAGTTAACAACCGAAGAGACCAATCCAAATAAAGGAGCCCGCCTCACCTCTCTCCCCTCCCCTTCCCAATCACAAGCCTTTGCTTTGGCTCATATGGATAGATCCCTAGATGGAACCCCTGAAATGCTCCACAAACCGAAGATAGAATGCGGATTGATGCCCGTTTTGTTGGACATCTTGGATCCAGTAGCGAATAGTACCAGCGACCACCGCTCTTTCGAACTTCTGACTCTATAAACTGAACTTGTCTGGCTTGCTTATTTAGCTTGGCCATGGGAGGGAGTCAAGCTTCTCATTCCGATCAAGTCTACTCTTTATTGACAAAGTCTTCCAAAGGACGGTGACACAAAAAGCGTTCTGTTCGTCGGTTAGCTGCACATGAGACTGGGGAATGGAATCGGTGACGGTGAATCGCTTAGCGTAAGTCAGGCCACGAGCACCGCCCGTTGACTACTTTGGTTTCGCTGCACGAGATGCTTTTTCAAGGATTGTTCGGGGACGGGATTGTTGCATTGGCCGCTGATCGGAACCCCCACGCTCTCCTCGGTCAACTCCATCGGTCACGTCACACATGGGATACGGTTGGCCGATTCACGGCAGCTTCGGGGGAAGATTTGGAAGCATATCAGGAAGGCATTGTTCCATTGATCGGGCAGGTCTTTCAGAGCCTTGTACTGCTGCTCGTATATCATGGGTTCGCTTACTATGCTACGAGAGACCGTCCTCTCTCTCTTCGACAGGACTCTCTGCAATGTCAAAATGGAGAACATCAACTGGGGCAGGCCCCGACTCTGGCATTCTATAAAAAGAAATGGCTGAAATGTCCTAAGAAGATGTGGACCGATCGTTACAAGACGACATACCAAGGCTCTGCAAGAGTTGCTAAAGTACGAGATCGTAGACCGGCCGTCTCTTCTCCTTTGGCACGTTAGTCCGGAGCCCTGTAAGGAAGCCCCCACCCATGAACAGGAGATCCTTCAATAAGCTAGAGTTTGAGTTAGAGCGACTAAACGAAGAGAAAGCATTAAGCCTAATTCTTTTTATAAAGAAAGACCAAGTTCAGCACTACTTCACTTATCTTATGTCCCCAGATAAAAGCTCAACATTTTTTTTTGTCATATAAGACTTGAACCAATAAAGTGTAGTTAGTAACTAAGCAGTTTAAACTCACTCTTTTTCTCCTGTCTTCTTGCTTGACTTATGCAGCCTGAAGACGATAGTAGTAACCTACTTAACTTCCAACAGACATACGGAATCCTACTTCGAAGGTTGCAACGAATGGAAAGCATACTGGAAGAAAGCGAATAGATAATAATTCCACCCTACAACAATACAATAATAAGTAGGTTGCTTGGCTTGGTGATACTCTTTTGGCGATCAAAAGTGAATAAGTTGGTTGAGGCACAAAGCAAGAAAGAGGTTTAACGAAGTCTTTTATATCCTTTCACTTTCAGTCCCTCTTCTTCTTTTACACAAAGATAAAGCCAGTTCCGCGCTCCACCAAAGCATCTACAGGACAGTACTCATGTGTGTTAAGCATAAGACAACCTTTGATCTTCACTTTACACTTTCCTAGAAATGAGACTGAAAAGCCGCCCTTTATTCACCTACAATAATAGTTGCTTCTTGCCTTTCTTTCTTCCTTCTGCTTTTGTTTGACGTTGGGGTGGAGCTTAGTTATTACTTTAGCTCTGCATCAAAACTTACACATCTAAATTGATCAACTTACTACTACCACCAGTGGACAATCGAAGGAAAGCCCAGTAGCAGGCCCCAGCTTTGATTGCTTGGTTATGTGCTGCTTACTATTTGCACTTGAACAATCAAAACCATAGGCAGAAGATAAAAGAAAGAGGCACCGAGACTAGACTATTGACGAAAGATGGGCTAAGTCAGGAGGCGAGATAAATGAATTCCATCCAGCTCCGCTTTTTAAGAAGCAGAATGCCGCTTTAGCCCAGCCCCTATCCAAGGTCACTACCTAGGAAGATCCTTTCCCGCCCTTCTTTAATAGAAAGAGTCCCTTATAGTGTAAGTGCAGCATCATCCGCAAACTAGTACCTCAGCTTCTACTTCCCTGGATTAGTCACCCGGTTAAGGCATCCCTACTTCGTTGCTTGACGACGGTGGTTTAGGTGTTGAGGGGTCGGATAGGTTAACGTGCGTTATAGAAGCCCCATTATTTGCAAGTCCTTCGACTCAGACCCTGTCTGCCAAAGGCATCAAATCTCTCCCCTTTTTGACAGGCATTTAACTCTTTACAGTGATAGGATAATATCGCTATGCATCGGCAGAATACGCCTCTGGGAAAGAATAAAATCTATTGCTTCCCATGTACACGAAAGGCTGATTGAGGAATCTCGCGCATGTAAAACTCTTGGTTCAGTGTCGGCGGATTGCCTAGGGCCAACAGACCCACGAAAGATTCGAAAAAGCGAGTACTTGAAATACCTTTTGACAGATTAAGATCGTGTTCCGTGTGTGAAAGGGGCGGCAAGCATTGATCTTTTGAAATCTCTTTTCTGTTACACGCGTAAATAAAAGGAATAAAAGAACATCCATTGCTTCTGACTATGTCGATGAAATGAGTTGGAACCAGGAAGACAGCCCACCGCTAGGGCTTGCTTTGCTCTCGCTACGCTTGCTCCCACCTATCTTCTCCCCACTATAGTTCTGCACTTCACCATAGCAGGGACCTCGCTAACCTTCTCGGCCAGTTACTCTACCCACTGGGGTTCCCTCCAGCCCCTCCACATATTCAATCCAAAACCTTAATGATAAAATTGATACCTAAGAATCCTAGTTGGAACCCTTGAAATGGTGAAGTCAGTTGGCCCATTCTTCTTTCAATTTCATCATCTCACGAAAAAAGGCTATTCCTTATGATTGGGCCCTCGCTGGTGATCTCGGGCTGTTTTTTCTTCTTCTTCATCTTCAATAAGGGAAAAAACACATAAAATACAAAGAAGAAGGTCTATGCCCTCGATCCACTTCTCCAGCGGAGACAACTCCGGGAAATAACCGAGTATCAAAAAGAGGAAGCTAAAAAAGAGGGGCACCAAGGGTTGCTTTCTTTGGGGTAGCTTCCCCCAGAAAAAAATCAAGCCAACAAGAGACCACAAGTGAATACTTAAAAAAATGAAGATTCCGTTTGGAATTCCCCATAGGGCCTCTGCGTCAGGAGGTGAAATAGAAATACCAAAAGATAAACAAAAAAAAGAAACAAAAGAACAAACCCCCAATTCAAATTTCGTGCGCCTCTTGAAAGAGATATATATAATACAAGCGCCCGATAACAGGATGGATAGCTTAAAAGGCTCTCGTAAATAGTTATCATTATATCCAAAAAACCCAAACAAAAATAGAAAAGCCTCCGTGCAAAAAAAGTGGAAAAACCTTTTCTTAGGGCACGGCTGCCCTTTATAAAAATAAAAAGAGAATGTTAGCAACAAAAAGCACAATTGCTGAAAGACCAGGTAGAATCCCCACCGGGAAAGACTTTCATCGTAGCCGTAACAAATATATATTAGGAAGAGGGCTAAATCCGACGACTCCAAAGGAAATAAATAGATTATGATTAGATAGCAAATAAAAAAAAAAAGTAGTTCGAGCATAGCACGCCTCGAAAAAATAAACGACTTTCATAGCTCAAAAACACAGATAAAAGCAGAAGGTGTCTTTCCCTTACATGCTCTGAATGATTCTATTTAAATAGATAAAAGAAAGAGCACAGCTGCGCGATAACCTGCGGGGGATTTGGCAGTTCCCCCTTTTCCATTTCTGGAAACATGAGAAAAAAATCAAGACTAAATAAAAGAAATCCAAAAAGACAAAATCCAATTTGGATACAAAAAAGGAAAGTCTCGCTTATGCAACAGTTGAACATGATGGAATTCAAACGGTCAAAAATAGAATGAAAGAGTTTTCGAAAAAGAAGGGATAATCCATTGACTAAGAATTCGAGAATGAATAAGAAATGAAGGATGAAAAGCATAATCAGACTAAAGAGAAAGAAGAATATATTCATAAAAGATCGAAGAATCCCTAATAAAACGCGCGATGGAAAGCCATTTCTACCTAATCGATAACGAACCTGAATGGCTTTTTTAAGTTCAATTCCAAAAATTTTTGTTGAGGCAATTCTTACTTGTTTATCGGCAACTAATCTAGCTCCTGAAATATATAACATTATTGATCCTTCCTTTGACTAGTCTTCTAGGCTGGAAAAATGGGTTGTCTCCTCATCGGTTGATGTCTCCAATCAGTAATCGATTCTATAAATAAATAAGTAAGATAGTCTAACTCTAACCGCTGAACCAGTTTTTGTTGCTCGATCATATTATATCTCCTAATCCTATGAGGAAAGAGAGTATGCTACCACTTGTCTTTGTTGCTGAATCGCTTTCTTTTGCTCAACCATATTATGTAGAGGAATCGGCTGTCTTCCTTCTACTGATTTCATAGCTGGGATGGGTAGGCTTTGAATTTTCATTTGAATAAGATCCAATCTCTAAGACTAAGATAAGTAAGATAGCACATCACATCTTTTGATGTTCGTAGATAGCAAATTCAAAATAAAGAGGAATCCTAGCCTCGAAGCGGCGAACTAGACCAGAATGGGAAGTAAAGTAAGCGCGCGAATGACATTGGTCTTTCTTGCTTTCAATTTGAAGAACGTGTTCCCGCCGTCAAAGAAGAAGAATGACTTTTTTTAGAATCCGCTTATTCTATAGCCGGAGATTCAATAACAATTTCTCTTACAACTATTTTTCTTTTTTAAATAGCTTAGAGGGCTTGCCCTTGTTCTGGTTCTAAAAGAAGAGTTCGGAGAAGAGTCAACCTAGAATAGGAGGCCTAGTAGTTTTCTTTCCTCTTTTCTTTAGGGCCAGGAGCGGTAGACGAGGCTTTCTCTGTTCACGACTCCGGTGATATTGAATTTATCTTTGGCTTTAGCTGGGCACCTTGGCAGGTGATAGTTACGTCGGAAAGAAAAAGAGCTCTGTAAAACTGAGTCTTGCTAAGACCTTCTTTGGCAACTTCTCGCCATGCCATATTAAAAGACATGAACGAAGGAGAGAGAGAGCGATGCTACTCATGATGATCTCAGCTGTTTGCTCATCTATATCACATAAAACAGCCCGTAAACAGTCCCATGTGGGACAAGTGAAAAATGCTGTTCGCTCTTTCATTTAAAAAGCGTCAGACAAAAGAAGAGAGACCGGACTTTCTGCCTTCCACTGATAAGCAACGAAAGGAGCTTAGGCATGCGAGTGAGTGGTAGAAGCAGGAACAACTGGTTCAGCTAACGAACTTTGACCCTTTTGATTGTACCAACCAGGCAAGCTTTAGCTTGTTGCTGGCGGAATGTTTGTTTTGTGCGGCACAGGAAAGAAGAAGGAAGAGCACAAGACATAGGCTTAAGAAGACCACGTGAAGGAAATGCTTTAACCAACGATAGGCCGTAAGGAAGAGGATCGGAGGACTTGAAGGTAAAGGCAGCAAGGTTTAGCGAAGCCATCAACCTTCGCGACTTATTTAGATTTAGGGGCCGGATTGAGCCATTTAATAGCTAAATTTCGAACGAGAACCCACCCTCTAAGGTGATTCATCAACAGCAAGGTGGAAGGCACATGCTTCTCTTTACGACGTAAAGGCAATGAAATGGTTTCATTTCGGATATTACATCTATGCTATGGGTCAACGAGTTTCTGGAGTCTCAACAAGAGGGGATCGAAGCTCCCGTAACAGCTGAAACGATTGAAGGGCCTGAAGGTAGGGATTTTTATTCCCTACCTGAACTCCCCGGCTGCTATCATGGAGCCATACACGCAGGGAAGGGATCTAACTCGACTACTGTAGTGAGCGTACTAGAGAGCAAGATCCCTTTCATAGAGATCATAAGCTCCATAAGGGAAATCAAATAGGCAAAGAAGTCTCGTAGCTCCACAAATCGGTAGGTATTTCACCAACTGTGAAAAAGAGAGGCTAGCGGGGAACCCTCCAAAGTTCTGGCTAGAGAAAGTCATTTTTGAGCATCCCGATGCCCTATGTCATTTAGTCTATCTCACGATATCAAAACCCGTCTTTTTCAAGAACGTCTTTCAACGAAATTGAATAAGCTCTCTCTACGGTTGCCCGGTTAACCATTCCATACATTCGGGGGCGTAAAATGCATTATACACATCGTCAGAGTCGTGGTCCCGAAGTGAGCTTTAGGGAGGCGCCTGTCGCTTGCCTCACTCCGCCTAGGCAACCTGTGACTCTGTCTGTGTTAGACTCCGCCTTGGCAAGACATAGCCTTTGCTAGACGAAGACAGCATTATGCCTTGCTAGCGCAACTAGTCTTGCTTTGGGTACGTATGGTAGTATAGAAATAAAGACAGAGGTTAGGTGGTACGTAGTGGCAATGTTCTGTCTTGCCGGAGTCTTGCAAAGGTACGTATAGCAAGCTAGCGCTATATCGTTGACTAGACGTTCTCATGCGTTGGCTACCTAGACATTGTCTTGCTTTGGGTGAGGAAGCAGCCACTACACTAGAGATTTAAACAGAAATTGACCTTACCTGGAATTTATTTAGGATTTCTTTACCAAAGGGTAGTTCTTTTAGGCTGTTTTTGGTACAACGCATCAATCAGTGAGACCTAAGAACTCCATTTCGTAAGAGAATATGCCAGATTGAATGTCAATGCTCTCATTTCTTCCGCGAGACAATATCTAAAATACAATCTCACATGTTGGTTAACCAAGGATATACCACTTTCAGGAGGGAAAAATAAATCAGATTCTGACCTGAAAAGAATGAATTTTTCTTTCACTTCTAGGCTGACATTACATGAATGACTCTTTCCTAACCTAAAAAGCCTTTTGTTTGCCTTAAACGTCAACTTCTGCCGGTCTAGTCATTGCTTTTCATTTTCTCTTTGATTGGGCTTTTGCTTTTGCCCAAGCTTTGGCGGAACCTTGAATCTATAAATAGAAGGGCTACGGGTCATCGCAGGAACTAAACTCCCGAAGACCTCATCCATAAGTCTTTGATTCCTTCCAGACTCGTATAGGAACCCCTCACCCCACGAAATGAAAAGAGATGGCGGTTCCTCGGCCTTGCCCCATTCTGCTTCTGAACCTGGGTCGGGAAAGCAAGACAAGACGGATTATACCCTTCCCTTCGTGCCCCTCACCCGAGGTCACCAGTTGTCGAAAGCCGATCGGGGAATAAGCCAAAGGACAGCCAAGAACATCCTTCCTCTCCCTTGGATTCGAAGACGCATCTTATCTTTTCGGGAAGCTAACAAATAAAGCAAAGCTTTTGGCCCCCTTGCCTCTGTATGAGCCTTTTCGCTAATATGCTCGGAAAGTAGCGGTTCCTTGCTTGTGGAGTGACTTCTTGGATTGAGGGAGTACAGAACCAAGCTCCTCTTCCTTTGTGGACGTATGATCCACTGTCTTATTTTCCAAATAAGAGGGTCCTTGTCTCTTTTTCCGTGTGTTCTGGTCTTCTGGGGTTGTTATGTTAAGCCGAGCGTTCGAAACGGGGATGGGTTTTGCCTTGTGGGCAAGGGTGTTGAGCAACAAATATCTTCACCATGATGCCAGCATTGATCGTTTGCAGCCTAAACAGGGAGCTTCGAATGTGTGGCAGGGCAAAGGATGGGTATTATGATATAGTCAAGATATTCCACTGGATAGGAAAAAGCCATTTCTAGTTCTATTTCTAAATAGGGGACATTCAAGTTTAAAGTAAAGGCTGTTACCCAGAAATGAATTCATTAAGAGTGCCAACTTGAATGGGATGCCTTATAATAAATAAAGGACTCTTTCACTGCTTAATGATCTTTATGGTACGTCCTATTACCTTCTAAAGAGATGATACTGACAACATGAATTCTGCACGACAGGTTCAATATTGAAATTCTTGGACCCGAAAGGGCGAAAGCTTGACTTTACATTCTACTTCCTACTTCTACCATTGGGATTCATTAACCTGCCTTATCGGGAAAGTCCACCGAAGCACATGTGTAAAGCATATAACAAATGATCAAAGACGAAATGCCAACTTGAGGAGAATGTTCCTCTCGGATGATTGCCTCTCTTTCTATGTCGATTGCTAGATAGAACATAAAAGCTACATCTATGAAAAAGCTTGAATGCACCAGGCATCCAATGCATTACTAGTGTCAACTGGAATGGGATGCCTAATACTACCACACGGGACTCTTTCACTGCTGAATGACCTGTCTGGTACGGCCTATTACCTTATGGATAGGGAAAGAGCTGAGACTTACAAAATGAATTCGTACACGAGATAGCAGGTTGGACTACAAATGATAGATTCATTTCACCGAGACTTCAATCAGTTCCTTACCGGTACTTGACACAAGACAGACCAGCAGAGACAAAACCTGCATGCCCTAGTTATAGTGAAGGGCAGAGACCATTCCCTTGAGCATAAGCATAATAGGGTGTGGAATTTGACCTCTTGGTACTCATCTGGATTCCCCTTTTTTCTTCTTCGTTAGTGGAGGACGAAGAGATGTAGTAAGTCAGGTAGATTAAGCAAGCCTTACAGACGAAATTCTTTATTCGTGTCCTTGGAACCTATGGGCGGCTTCCTTCCACTCTTCGGACTGCAAGGTCGGACAGATTCCGACTTTTGTTTTTGCAAGGTACGCCAAAGTAAGTAAAGAACAGATCTGACTTTATGGTAGGTTCAGTAAAAGCAAAAAAGATCAGATACACAAACTAGAAAAAGAGAGAAAGTCTTACCTATTTGATAAAGTTCCACATCTATATCTATGACTATGCCCGGATCAAATTCTATCTCGCATCTACACTTTCGAAGCTCGTGCATAAAAGCTTGAAATGATTCCATTTCTTTGTTTCGAAGCACCACTTGGTTCCAACTTGGTTCTAAAGGAAGGTCCCAGTCTAATCTTATCCTTTCTTTTATTGGTGAATCCTTTTTTTATATTTAAAAAGTGTTCCGTGTACCAGAGAAGTTGAGAAAGTCAGGATTCTTTACTAGCAGAGTAAGGATTAGAACTTCAGGTAGAATATCGCTTAGCTGGAAGAGCGTCGGTTTGGAGTTATCCCCAAGAACAAGAAAGGGGAATAGCGAACTCGTAAGAGTGAGGGGCGTCGAAGATGCGCTCGATAGAGGAAGGCTAACTATTTGACTCGATAGAGTATTGAGTTGGCTTAATCCTATCTCACGGAGCTGCCCTAGGAACGTTAGACGGGAATAGGGGATCGCTTCCAGTTCAACGACCGAACTGAGCCCTTGTTCTTCAGATGTGGTCCCAAACCTGATTATGGGAAGGAGTCCAGTTGTGAGCCCTAATCTTGCATAGAGATCGAAGATCTGGTAGCGTAATGGCAGCATCGGAATACGCAGGATGGGAGCTCAGGTTTTGTGCCGTAGAGAGGGGGGCAGGATCAGAGGCGTGAGCCGATACGTTCATGTAGGGCGCATAGCGGTACTCACCCAGCACTGGTAGTTGTCCACGAAGTACTAAGGCAAATCAAGTTCAAGGTAGGGTTCGGGTAGGCTATCTCCCGGGGACGGGTTCAGCCAGCCCGAGCTTGTTGTCGGAATGCACCGTGGGTCACAGCAATGGACCAAGATTTGACTAAAGAGAAGAAAAGGCTTGGCACAGTCCTATCAAAGGCAGTTAAGACGGGGTGGTTCTAGTAGTTCTTATTGTTATTGTCGGAACACATTGACTAGGAACGGGATCGCATTTGGGACCGAGGTTCTTGGTTTCTGAAACCAGTAGTACTTCGCTTGCAAATACTTCTCCCGAATCCGCTTCTTCTATGCGTGCCCCAAATCACCGTAAGCGCCTTTCTGCGATCATGTGGCTCCATGAAGAAAAGAAATCCAATAAACAATAAATAAGGGTAGGAATAAACTTTTTTAGGTCTATCTCTACTAAAGTAGTCGGCCTAACCTTCGGTTCCCGTAACCAAGCCTGGCGGCTTTCCTTATGTACTTTTTCTGACTTCATCCATACTTTTTGACTTAAATTGTGTTCAAAAAACCCTCTACTTCTAACTAAAGGCGAACAGCCGGCATTGCAAGCAAATAGAGAGCCCCCGCCCGTTTGAGCCGTTGCGAGCCGGAAAGCGGTGAGTCGCGAAAGGGCCGCTTGCTAAAATTATATATTCTATTTTCTTTTTTAGAATAATAATAGACATATATAATTTTATATCTATCTATAAACAATAATCAAAAAAATGAAATAGATAAATCCTTTTTTTATCCAATTGTTCATTCCTGGGAAGAGGAAGAAGCAGATAGAGCAAAGGCCTCTCTTTCCATCCGCTCTTCCCTAAGTGAGCGAATTGCATGTAGAGATCCATAAGGGCTTATAGTTTAATTGGTTGAAACGTACCGCTCATAACGGTGATATTGTAGGTTCGAGCCCTACTAAGCCTACCACCCCCCTCTCTTCACCTGATACAAGGCAGTCGAAGTACCCGCCGCCCTTTCGATCTAGTCCCACCAAGGAGAAGTTGAGCTGAATTGGCATCCGCCTGAGATGGGTTCTTTTAAGATTCATGTTGATGCGGTTCTCTAACCAGGTTATCACAAAGAAAACATTGGACTGGAATAGGATCTATTTACGCCCTTTTTTCGGTGGACATGGCGGAGGCTCATGCACTTACACTTAGGAAAGGTTCTGACCTGGCTTTTTCTCTACAGCTATCTTCTCTTTGTATGTATGAAAACAGATTCATCTCAGGTCTTGAAATTTCATAGTCCAAAGTCGTCTACAGATCGCAGTCTGAGGCCTATTTGTTAGCGATGTGCAGCAACTCCTGATGTCCTACCACAGCTGGTCGGTATGGTATAAAGGGTGAACAGATTAGCCAATGCTTCGGCCGATTGGGTGGGAAAGCATCTTCCTGACTGACTGTGTCGACCTTACTGGGTGCAGAGTCCTCCACCAGATATTCTTGCTATTTTAAGAGAAGATCATCATTGGCATTAGTCTGACTTAGGCTTAGGCCTTGATGTCTTTTGATTTCAGCTTTCAATGCCCGGAATAGGAAATGAGATGATTCGATAGTGGGAACTCATAAGCGCTCATCCATTCTATGCCGGTAATCGAGGAGGCTATGCTTAAAAGATTGCATTCGACGCCGGTGATCAATCAGGCAGGATCTAATTTTCCCTTTCCGACCGATCTTTGAGTAGAATACCCCTTCTTCCGCCTAACCTTGACTGGGGTTGGCTAGGGCCTTTTATTCATAATCATAGTATGTGGCTATCGCTCCTACTTCTGCTTGTCATTTTAGTACTTGTAATGTCTTTGGCTTCACGCTCCGCAACCTATCGGTCAAGTGTCTACGCTACTCGCCTTTGAAATCGAGTGGCATTTGGGCCCATAGATAGAGTCATCCCATCCAATGCCTTTTCCTTAGCTTCTGCTTTCTGGCTTTCTGCAAGAGAGGGTTCATCAGGGTCGAAATCAAACCTGATAGAAGATTCATCAACGCTGGGCCCTGATAACAGTGCTTGAAGGCTTGAAGATTGAGGGCTTTGCTAAGTAGAAGGCATGGAACTAGCGCTTCGCACTTGACCTTTCCACTAAGCTCTTGGAACCTTTCTATCCCGAGCCGCTCACTTGGTTTGAGTTGTATTCCGATCCTAGAAACAAAGCTAAGAAAGGCTAGTCCTAGTCATCCTTCTTGATAGATTTCTTCATCAAAGCAAAGAGAGGTTTCGGTCTCAGAAGTGGCATTCAGTTCTCCTCTGCCGATGCTGCTACCCTTCTCTGATCGCTAAGCCCTCAGAACTACATTCCCGGATTGGTTGATGTTATCTCAGTTGATGTTTGAAGCATAGTTCAAGTGAAAAAGATCCCTATCAGGTGAGTGCCGAGCCTTTTGTTTTGATTAGCCGCATTTATGACTTCTCAAAGTCGGGCCTGGCCCTGCCACCTCTACTTCTACTACGATCAGTTTCGAGCCTGGGAAAATCACTCTTTTATACGCTATTTGAAGTTGGAAGATTCCATTAGTTATCTTATGATATTATATCTATCATCGGGACAGGAATGGAGTGACCGAGGGGAAGAAGTTTCTACTATTGCTATGACTGGCAAGCAAAGAGGGAAGACTATAAAAGAGACCCGCTTTAGCGGGGGAATATGAGATAGCGACTTTACTTATTGACTTTCATGAGCATGGGTGACTGCATATCTCATCTTTCATTTCTGATTGATAACATTATGAACCCGAAGCCCTCACGATATGACAGAAAGATGCCACCAAGCGCGAAAGAGTATCGACCTCAGCCTGCCTAAGGAAATGGAATCGGGGATCCACTTCTCATTCTATCTTTAATCGAGAATCGAGAAAGCCCTCCATTTCATTGCCTTTTGCCATCAGCAAGTCAGTCTGCCCGTCTTTCAGGAATCACAAGCTATCACGGAAAGAAAAATTGGGTCACTAGGAAATCGCCAAGATCGGGGCTAAGAAGTTGGAGAAAGAAAGCCACGGTGGATTGATAGATTACTAATCTGGCCCCAGTCTTTGACTGAGGAAGGGACCCAGCAAGTCAAATCCGAAGACGACCTTCATTTGAGAAAGTCAGAAGATATTGATTGGCAAAAGCCCATTGTCAGAGAGATGAAGGGATTTCGGTAGATCTTGACATTCTTGGTACTACTTCCTCGAGACCAGATTGCCCCATCTTTTCCTTCTAAGACTGTCATGGCCTTCTCTACTTTTGAATTTGAACAGGTTTCTAAATCTAAACAGGTTTTCTATTGGATCTTCCCCTTTGACTTAGTTTTCGCTCTCCTCCACCAGCCAGTATCGGAACGAGCATTCTGCTTTCTCAGTGTGAGGAGTCGTCCCGAGATCGAATTCACTTTGTCTGCCAAGCTCCCAGAAATGTAGAAAATCCTCCTTAGAGTGGGGGAGAAAAGGACAACTACCACTTGAAATCCAATAAAAAAAAGAGAGACTGAGTGGCCCTCCGGTGTTATGGATAGATGCGTACACAGAAAGTAGACTGGACTGCGACTCCCGTATCAATAGTGCAATTTACTGTTCTCTAGAGACAAGATATGACTTTTTGGGGAGGGCGATCCTACTCATACCCGGCTTTGTTTTCTGTCCTGCCCCCGCGCCTGTAACATCCAAGGAGCGGGGATTACCGGCCGTTCTCTTGCCCGATCGAGCCAACCAGGAGGAGGAATGAATACCAGTCTTAGCGAACCTTTCATCGGGTCTATCGTAAGGAATTGATGTAGCAGTTAAATAATGAAACTTGGCTTCAAGCCGGGCTAGGAACTTCGAACCTACTCCTTTACCCTGAACTCGTAGCTTTAAGATCGATCGGACTTGGCTTACTCTTGAACCGCTTATTCCTTCTTTCGGTAAGGCGCACTTCAACCGGACGTACAACTCGTATGGGCAGCGTGCGGTAACTATCAGGGCTGGCTTTTCTGGGAATCCGTCTTCATCCTCATTCCCTTCCGCGGCGGTTACTAGGCCGTTAGTTAGTTCCTTCGTTGTATGCCGTGCCGATAGTTCCTTTCTTTCCACTCCTGGCTAATAGTCGGCAAGCGTTGGTAAGCGTAGAGGGGGGGGGGGAATACCCAGCTGTTCCCCTTCATACTCTTACTTCAACGGGCTAGAACCTTGCCCTTTTCCTTTATCTATTATATTTCCCCGCCCTTCAAACAAAACAAAGGCTAGCGATGTCACCGGACGCATTCACCTACTAGAGCTCCTTCTCAATCCCATTCGCCTTTAGGTGTGATTCAAAGAGGCCGCGGTAACGCGAAGAAAAGTGTTGATTCGCGTGGCTTTTGACAGAACTTTTTAAAAAAGTTGATAACTTTATCGTTCTTACTTCCTGTGGATATTTTTTTATTTGCAAAGCTTCTCGTTTTTTTAGTAGCACCTAAAAGGTGAGATAGGGGAAATTCCATACCATACTGCTTTGTCATAGGAAATGACAAGATTGGCGACCAAGGGGTGGTGAGATAAATTTAATAACTCATAAAAATAGGCCCATTGGGCTAGTCAGAGTGTTAGAAAAGTTTAGCATGAACAAGCAGAAGCCGCAACAATAAAATAGTATCAAAGAAAAGCGATTCAGAAAGCTTTGAGTTGATTTATTCGACCTGGTTACCTTTCTACTTAATAGAAAGAGGTTCCTAGTTCAAACTGAGATCTTCACCCTTCCCGCTTTTCTTTCTTCTGTCAATCGTTCCGGTCCCTTTACTAGTAAGCCTCTATAGGCCTCTATCTCGAATCTCTCGCTTTAATCGGTCGCAACTCTTGCATCTGGAAACGATCTCTTGCTTGTTGACTTGCGGTCTGTCCATTCCAGTGGTTCAGGACTCGGGCTATATGCCCTCTTTTCGATAGTGAAAAGCTTGCAGGCACTAAAGATGCGAGAAAATGCTCTCTTTTAAGGCCTAGGAGTGAATTGCGGAATCCCTTTCGCGAAAGAGTTCGGTTACCAGCGCTTCCCTTATGCATCCAGCCGCTTCACTAATGTGAATAGGTTATACAGAAGGGTGGGTTGGTTATATACTCTTATGCGCCTTCCTTCTTCGAACCTTTTGGTATGTATTGCCCCCTAACTATAGATCAGATCCACCAGACGGAGAAACTTCAATTCCGCACTGCTGCTGAGTCGTCGGACTTATCCACCAAGGGATTCGTGGAATTTCTGTGGATTGCGTTGGGGGAAATCTACCAAAGCTAGGCAGATAGATAGACTCCTTTCCCGCTGCTAAGCTAAGGGCGAGCAAGAAAGAAAATCCAATGATTTGATTGTTTTTTAACCAGCGCCCCCTTTTGGGTATGCAGGTACTAAGAGTCCTCTCACTACCAACCAGCAGACATCATCTGGCTGGGTCTTGCCGGTATCAACAACGAGAAAGAAAGAACCAAATGGAAACAGCAACTAACTATGGCTCTTGGCCCAGACAACGTCCTAGGCGTAGGGGAGATCGGAGCCAGAGGGAACGCCTAGACGACGTTTTTATTCCTGTGTAAGTAGATCGAGAGGTCGTTCCGCCCCTTGTCCCCTAAGTTGGGTAATATGTTCTCGACCATTCTTGCTCCAATCTGACCTAGCTGGCGAGCGATCCCAGTTCGCGACAGAGAACAAGACAGCAAGCGAGCGTACCTTTGTTCGCTTCTTCTCCACCAAGCACGGAAGTTTAAGGATAACTGTAGGTCGGTGGCTACCTAAGGAAACTCCGATTCGATCCGCCCCCCGGCTGGGAGGCATCTACCTCATCCCGATCACAAGGAGAGGTTCACTATGATGGGGGTACTCTTTTTTCCCTTCCGGAAAGAATGAAATGCATAGGGGACCATCCTTTTCTTTTGTTGCGGCATGCTCCTCAGATTTACGGATTCGCAGGGGGCCTCAGGCCCTACTTAGTTGACTGACAATGACAAAGGCTTGCGAAACTAAGTAGCGCCCTTTCCTTTTTGCATAACCCATTCTCAAACTCTTTCATAAGTCAAGTAGGCAAACCTATAGGTCCTTAGTAGCGTTGACAAAGAAGAAAAGAGCCGGTTAAAAGACAGCGAATCTTTTTCTTTCTATCTAAATAATAGATAGAAAATAAGAAAAATAGAAAGATCTCTCTTTTATGACTTCTACTTATCGATCCCGGCCCAGAAAAGTGACCAACCAGGGCCCTATTGATGAATGAAAGAAAGGGTTTATGAGCCCTAGCCCTGTAAGCCCACACCTGTGTAGAGTAGATCGTTCAACACCTGCGGCACAAACCTATTTTTGACCTATTGGTCCTAGTATCATAGGCGACCGAACGGCCGCCCCCTAATTACTAGACCGACCTGCTATAATAATTCCATAAACACCTAGCGAAGATATGGCAAACAAATAAAGTAGCCCTATGTTCGGATCTGACAATACCATACCATAATCAAAAGGTACAACGGCCCGAGCGACCAGACTTAACATAAATGTAGCCACTGGAGCCATTCTAAAAAGGGAGAAATTAGCACTACTTGGTGAAATAGGTTCTTTTAGAATCAATTTCAAACCATCTGCTAGAGGTTGTAACAATCCAAACGATCCCACTACATCAGGACCCTTTCGACGTTGCACAAAAGCCATTACTTTACGTTCAGCTAGCACTAAAAAGGCTACTCCTAGTAGAAGTGGTAGAATTATTCCAAGTATTTCAGCTGGAAGAGCTATGTACATTTTCGATTTTCTATTCACTCATGATCTGGCCTGGTCGACCCAATCATGATATTGAAGGAGGGGACCTTTTCTCGAAAAACTGTGGTTTTAGAACCACCTTTCTGGCTTGACTAAGAACCCTTGCGAGCATCTTAATCTTATTATATATATGCTAATACTATTTTCGGACTTCAAGTTGTAGGAAGCGATAGTGCTTTAAGGAGTGGAAGCTGCTCTGTTAGTGAAAGCGGTTAGTTTTAGTAGGAAAAGTAGGGCGTATAAGGTTCCTGAAACCTGGAGCTAGAGGGGCTTTTATCTGTATGCACGAGTATTCAATGCAGTAATGTTGGTTAGGCGAAGACTGATGTATAATCTAAGGTAGCGGACGATCATACAGACTCTTTTTCGTCTGCACCGTCTTATCAGTGAAGGGAAGCGCGCACTCTCCTTCTTATTAGTAGCCGCCCTTCCTTTGATATCTTCTGATATATTGAGAATGCTGCAGTAGCTCCTTCGGACCCTCGGGTTCAAAAGAATGGGAATAAATTGAAGAAGAAATGTTCTTAGATAGAGATAGAGGCAAGGCTGAATAAGCGATGTTGGAGGCAGGGCTCCTAGAAGCTCCGTCGAAAGGGAAATGATCTTTAGGTAAGAAAGGCTCCTCTCTTCACTAAGCTAAGGCCTAAGAAAGAGGTAAGTAGGCTAGGTAGAGAGTCTCTGTCTATGGGCCAGTAACTCCCTCTATCAATATTCTCTTCTCCCATTGGAGTATATCCTATAGCTGGCAAGTTAGAAGGCTATTCAAATGGACAAGCTTTATCTCAAAAAATCAAAAAAAGAGAGCCGAGGACTATCTCGCAAGCTATCCATATGGGAAAAAAGCACAAAAGCAGCTAAGATTTCCAAGGCTCTCAAGTTCTTGTCGGATGTCTTTGAAGAAAGCACAGCCCTTGGAATCTCTCTGAAAACGGAAGCTCTTGCTGCTTGCAAATTCCCTAGTGGTTAGGCAGTCGAGTTGGCCCTAATAGGATTCACTTTCTGTTGAAGTAGGTCATACTGGAAGAAGAGTGAGCCGCTTTAATTAAATATAAATAAAGGGAGGGCCTCTGCTCTTAGCCCTCAAGGCAGGTTGCTTTCCCTCTGGACGTTCATACCTAGCTAATAGAATGTATTTCCTTCTTGTGAGGACTGCCCTTTCCCTTCCTTAAGTCACTGTTAGTTGCATAAGGACTGTAAGCTTCTTCTTTGTGATTGCCTTTAGTAAGTAGTATAGTGATTCCTTCCCTCTAGATAGATAGGTATTTACCTTAGTTAGTAAGGTGCGATGTCTTCCTTTCTCGAATTGAGGCACCGAAGGTGTCGGTGAATGTACTGATAGGTAAACAGGGGAACCATCGAGACGGTATGCAATAACAGGAAACTCTAAATCGGCGGCAGGCCGAAGTAAACCCTTTTCAATCAGTGGAGTGACAGTAGCAGTACCAAGCCAGTCTAACTGCTGCAGGGGATCTTCTGAGGAACTTTCACCATTTGGTGTATCGTCAGTTTCCTTCATTCAATGCATATTGATTGAGAATCTGTGCAGGAGATCGGGTCGCGAACCTTCTCTTCTCTCAGGTCCAGAGGGGAACTCTTAGTTAGGTCCCTCAGCGACTGCTGCGACTTCTGCATATGTGTTTGATGCATCCCCTAGAAACTGATAATATGCCAAGCTAACTGACCCATCTTTGTCCCTTACAACGCCACCAGCACCTGCAGGTCCTGGATTTCCTCTAGATGCACCATCACAATTGAGTTTGAACCAAGAATCTGGCGGTTTGATCCCGCGGACTTCTTTAATAATGTTCGATTTGTATTGATATGGTATGAAACCGAGTCTAGCCGCCACATCCGAATCACCCCTCCAAAAATTATGATGAAGAAGTTTTGGGGATTGAGCCATTTTCAAGTGGTGTATCACCTTGTTTATCAGTATTTTCGAGTAAGCCTTCCTCACTTTGTGCTTAGCTGCATTTCTGGCCCCCATATAAACCAAAGTCAGTAGAGGCTCGAGAGACCTCTACAACCGCCTAGAATTCGTGCTAAAATGACTTTATTCGCTTATCCAGTTCTACTCCAGCTTTCCTGGCTAACTACTAAGCTTTCCAGGTTCGCTACTCTAGTTGAGTAGATCAAATAGAGCTAGTCAGCTCAGTTGGTTCCGTAAAGTCGTTGTTGAGTAGAGAAGGAGGGCAGCCTTGTCTCTGTCCATGAGCTCAGTGGGTTCTGTAGATCGATGAAAGAAAGTAGGCAATGTGGAAGACTGCGTTGAGAAAGACGTCTAGCTAGCGCTAAACTAGAAAGGAAATAGGGGTCGTCCTTCAATTATGCAATTAATAGAAATTAAGAAGAAGTTCAATGCGATACGATATAAGTCAATCCATTCCTCGAAGCATCAGAATCTGCTGAAAGAAAGGCTGAATAAGCGCAAAGCTGAGTTGCTTGAAAGCGAAGGAGTGCCATACGATCAACCATGGGGACGGGCAAACGAGGAAGTGAATTACTCAGCAGATGAGTGGAGGGAAATAATGAAAAAGAGAAACCAAGCTCAACAAGAGTTGAAAAGGCAGAGCCAAGATCTAGTAGGGTCAGAAGGCACGCAACTGGGCACTCCTCAATGGACAAATGCATCGGTCGCAGGCTATGATGCGCAGGAAGGGACTCAAAGTGCACAGCCTATGGAGAAAGAAGATGTTGTTACAAAGGCTCCAGTTCAGCCAAAGCAAGATCCGACACAAGATCAAGAAGTTGATGTACAGCAAACTCAGACCAAGGGTCTACCGAAAGCGTTGACGAAAGACGAATTCCAGGCCGATGTGAAAGCGAAACTGCCGGGGCAAGCCCAACCTCAGCAGGAACAAGCGCAACAACCCGGTGTACAGGAGATCACTGCGTTGAAGACGGTATTGACCAAGGAGCAATTGAGTGCCATCCGGGAACAAGTAAAGGCCTCTCAGCCAACACTGTATGACCACAAACCGTCTAAAAAGAAGAAAGCGTGGAAAGGTGCGAAGGGTGGTAAGGGAGGTGGTAAGCCACCACATCCTCCGCCATAGAGAGACTAAGTAGCCGTCCCTGCCCTGAAGGGGCTGGTTAAGGCGAACCTGGGGGTAGGGGGAGCAGCATCATTTACAAGTGGTATTGGCTCAGTTCCTCTTATTAATACGATGTTGTCCGGTCCCATAGAGCATTAAGAAAGGGTACCCCTTCGAACCTTCGTATCCTGTCCTTGAGGAAAAGAATTCGATTCCTTCTGTTGATGGAAAAGAGTCTCTGGCATTGACCATTGATTGGTGTTGTGTTCCATGAATGGAGCTATCCAACCAAGTCCATTCTTAAAGGGGGATATCTTCCTATCATAGCTTGTGTTATCCTGTGTGATCAACAGGAGCAAAACCTTCCAGTTATCTCGTACCAGGTCCTTCGACCTTCGCTTTCGAACCCCCCTGCAATTGCCTTCATCGCAGGAACAGCGTAGTCATTATCGAAAGCCAAACCAAATATGGGTTCCGAGGAAAGAAAAGAAAGGACTTTTCGTAGTCCCAAGGGTGGATTGAAAAGGAATCTCTTTTCTTTAGTCGATGAAACTCCATCATGTGTTAAGCATAAGACTAGGTTCACTGGAAAATCTGATCGATGCTCTAAATCGTACTCAAAATGCGGCTTTTAGACACCTTTTTGGCTCGTAAACTCGCTCCTCGCTTCCTGAAAAAGCTTACTTAAGCAAATAGTTGAAAAGCCGACCTCCAAAAGAGCGGTAATAGAGTAATTTCATCGAAAATTCCCGGGGTTTTGCAACCTTCTTTGGCATCGAAATATTGCTTGTACGAGTAAAGGATATAATAGTAGCAGGAATCTGTCCAGAATCTGATGCTAGTATCTAAGTCCCTGCTTTGCCTGCTCCCTTCCTGAACAGTTTGTGTTCCGGGGTGATTTACCTTTTCATTTAAGTGGATAACCATTTCCCAGTGTCTTTGATTCGGCTAAGGGGTTTACTTGAGTGATTTCAGTTCCATCCGTTGAAGGATATCGAGGAGCTGGCTTTTTTCGGGTGTTCAGTCTGGCTTGCTTAGGTCGAGTAAGCAAATCAATTTCGTATACAGGATCTCTTTCTTCTATTCCGTATTCGAAGGGGTTTTGCAGTCTATTCGGACTAGAGGAGCTCGAGCGAGACTAGACTGAGTGAATTGCACCAGAACGAAGGAATTCTAGAATACCATTGAAAGCTAAGAAGGAAAAGCAAGATCTTGAAATTTTATGCACGAGACGCACAAAAAGGTAGCAAATGTATCCATTTCAGGAAGGAAGAAGTTCTATAGGGCTTGAATCCTATCTTTCTATGAGTTTAATCGGTAATTGAATTGCTTCCATTAGCGTATATAAAGAAGGAAAGGCTGCCTTTGTTTTTTGTGGAGTTCAGGGGCACAGTCGCTTGATCCTCGAATGTCGCTATTTATTCTGCCTCGCCGTCTCATCCTTCCACGGTAAGGAGACTGGTCTGCGAGATGGTTCATGCATTCAAGACAACGCGACGAACCCGACTACCGTCACACGGCCGGAAGATATACAGCAGCCGACTCAGTCGCCTATTCAGACGTGCGACTCGGACTCTCATGCCCATTCTGGAGGACCTTTGAATACTGAGAGGAAATCTTTTGCCCAACTCCTTCGACGTACTTCCACTAGCATCCCTAATACCCACGGCTCCTTAGATTCCCCCACACGAGAATCTTCTACTTGAAAACTAGAGACTCTATTATTCAAAAGAGATGATTTGAAAACAACCTTTGGGGGACTAATCAAAGTCTTTTCTTTCCGCTAATCCGCTCCTCGTAGCCCCGTATTTGGGTTTTCTTTCCACTACACCCGTCTAACCAGTAGAAACTAATAAGCTGACTGGAAAGCGCCGCAGTATCGGAAGTTGACCCTTGGAAGGGCTTTTTGCCCCGGGGTTAGCCTCTACAACTAATTGGTACCTCTGCTTTCTCGAAAGTGTAAGTTTTCCCGTCTAGAGAATCCAGTCCACTGGCGAAAAAAAGTCTTCAGAAGTTCTGGGGCTGAAGCATTTCATTCAGCCGCACCTGGATATCAACTTCCTTATTGAATAAATCATCCGTATAACCGTGCTGACTGATTGGATCCTGATGAATAGAGGATAAGGTTTCCTCCACTTGGTGATGCCAAAAACATGGAAATTCCATTCCCTTAATATGACCTTCAAACTTTTGAATTTCCACATAAGGCGAAGAATTTGATTTCTCAGTAGTCTTTCTGGTCTGCGGGCTGGTAATGAATGAAGAAATTCTAGGTCTTGGGCTTGAAGGTGCCTTGGGACTAGCGGCCAAATCGCGTTGATCTCCATGTTAGCTTAAAAAGAGAAAGAGGCATTCCTCTGCAAAAGAGGATCGGGGGCATGAGAATGATTGCACCTAAAGCCTTGCCTGAGATAAAACTGACCGAGAATAACACCGAGTCATGCGGTTCCCGAAAAGAAAGATTTGGAATACAAAGAAAGAAGAGAGAAAGTCCCCCCTTCTGTAAACAGGGAGCGGATTCGCGGGATCAATGGAGAGTGGATGGATGAATGAGTTTAGGAAGGAAAAAGACACTTGAAATCGACCGAAGGGGAAAAAAGTCTTTCTTTTCCTCTGTTGCTAATGGATGGGATCCTTACATGTACATGAATAGACCAAGGGCAAAGTGGAACGATTCATGACATAACACGCCGTGTTAGAACACGGAAGAGAAGGGCGAAGGCCAGAGCGTTCTTCTTCTCCTGATGACCTAATTCTTCTGATTAGAAGCCTTCTTCTTTTTCGGCATGGAGTCTATTCAACCTCTAGAACCTCGATCCCAGTGTTGAATCAGAGCATTGTAAAGAAAGAATCACTCCACTTTTGGAACCTCATATGGCCACCAAGATAGGAAAATCTGCCACAGGATCCTAGGCCAAAAGCCACGCCGGCCGTTACAAGTCGTCGGGCTAAAAGTCCTTTCGTCTCTTCTCTCTGGTCTTTTTTATTCTTTCATCCATTACCTTCTCGTTTAGTACGAGAATCAATTCAGCTTTGAAAAGGCACAAGCCGCTTTGAGATGAGAAAATGCCGTATGGGAGGTGAGCGGGCAGAGTAAGTCATTCGGTTACCACTTGTTAGTCAACCGATTCTTCCGAGCCAGCTTAATTAATAACCCTTAAGGGAGTGAGTGAATGTGCTTTCATTTCAGATGTATCACCATTCGGGTATCTTTTCTTCGTGTCAGGGACATTTCCCCTACCTCTTATTCTGATGGAGATTCGGTCCAGCCCGTAGAACACGTAATCAGTATAGGATTCCAACTCGATCTTAGGCCGTAAAGCATTCAAGTCCCCTAGCGCTTGCTTAGTCGTATCAGGTGCAATTCAATAGGGAAGGCCCAGTAGAGGGGAATTGCTATCTTTCTCTTTCTTAGTCGTAGTATGTCTTATCATTCAAGTGAAAGTGATGAAAGTGGATGACTAGGAAGAATAGAGAGATTGAAGGAAGTAAATTGACTACTATACAGAGAAAGAGACTCTCATGCTTTCATTCTTCTTTATTTGAGTTATCTTATGTAATTCATCATTCTTTTAGATAGTTCAGACAGTGTCAAGGTCAATCCTGCTACGGTTCAACGTTCTCCTCCTAAGGCTACGGTTTCCTCTATGCCGGCCACTTCAGTCCCTTTGACTAATCAGTTCTCTACTCTGCAAGACGAACAGGATCAGGTTGATGAACCTGTTGTTGATGATTCTGTCATGGATGAGGGTCCGAAGGAGCTGCACAGCTTGCACTGGACTCCGGGTGTACAGCTACTACGTCGGATACTTCCTCTGGTATGTTGACTGTCTATAGCGGCAAAGTGGATCCACCCCTTCTGAGGGCTCCTCCAGGGGTCCGTCTACAGTCACTAAAAACATTGGTCAGCGAGTGAATTTTGAATACTCTGTTATAGCAGATGCTGAAGCTCGCATGCAGGCCTCGGAGGGCTTTGCAAGTAGAGTCTCTGTGGACCCTTGGGACCCGTTTACAAAGTCTGAAGCAGAAACTAGCTGAGATACGGGGACCTCTCATCCTTCGCAGGAGTTCAGGGTGTTGTCGGATTCTTCTAGTGATGCTATGAAGGTGATGCAAACAGCTGCTAAGCAGTCGTGGGGCAGATCTCTCTGAACTGCCAGTGATCCTGGTGAACCCATTCGAAGGATGCCACTTTTTTGTTCGATATGCTGGAACGAGGCCTCGCCCGAAAAAGGCCGCTTAGCGAATGAGCCCGATGAACGCAGCTGCCGATTTGCCCTGGTATAAGCACGATAAGGAATGCCCAGCCTCCTTCTGGACTGGAAGAATGGACATTTAGAACCACGTGACGCCTGCAAGATTTGATCTATGATCAAATATCTATCCAGTGTCTGTGGCAGACACCATTAGAGGGGTGCCAAAGTCTCGTTAAAACGCACGATTTTCACTTTCGTTTTTGTACGGACCGTGAGCCCCATCCTCAAGCCTAGAGTTGGGAATCAGTCCTCGTTTTTGCCCTAGTTTTGACCTTTAGGCCTTTTGACCCGTTCTTATGAAAGGAATTCTCCAGAAGGAACCGCAGAAGAGAGAAGGTGGATGAGAGGATCGACTTTCCTGGCTGGCCTTGCTCCTCGACCGGGATCTTTTGACAGAAGGGCCTACGATTTCAAAATCGCACGAAAACCAACCCACGTGAGTGATTGGACATCTGAGGCTCCAAACTAGCCTTTTTTCCGTACAAACATCGGCCTCCTAGACTTTTTAGGAGGGATTTGAACCAGCAAAATCTCTCTTTTGGCTGCCAGGAAGGTGGGAGGCTCCACACGGGCCCCTTCTCAAAAGTGATTCTCCGGGGATGATCCTGGGCTTCTATTCCTTCTTACCAATCAACAACAGCTCATTCATCATATACGTCATTTACTTGATCAAGTGTAGGATTCGGTATGCAAGCTAAGGGACGTGTGCCAGAGTTTTTGGATATGCGTGTGCCCGGAAGCCTGGCTATGAAAGAAGTAGTGAGCCGAGGAGTCATTTGCAGAGAAGACATGGAGAGGGTGCCGCGTTCTTTGGCCTTTAGGCCTTGAGCGGTGGAAGTAAGTCAGTGCTAGACTTGCTCTTGCTCGACTTGAGATGGTTCGTTCCTGCATGCCTGCTTTCTTCTATTATGAGATTTATTGAGTAGGGTAGGGTGACCAGGATTGTTAGATACGTCAGCGAAGGGGAGAAAGAAAGCAAAAGAGCTGGTCCGAAGTCTGGTTTAGCTGGCCTACGGATTGGACTACTTCGAAATCCTGTGCATACACGACTTCGACGCACTAGAAAGTATCAAAA